CGATACTACTGGAAGGATTCCTCTTTGGATAATAGGTACTGTAGCCGGTATTCTTGTGATCGGTTTAATCGGTATTTTCTTTTATGGTTCATATTCCGGATTAGGTTCATCCCTGTAATAATCGGATGAACTGAGTTGTAGACATGAAAGCATAAGAACTCAACGGGATCCCCCTCGAATCAGACAAGGAAAGAGGGGGTAAGTCCCGTTGAGTTCTTAATAATCATAATATTTTTTTTTTAGAGATGTTTCAAAAACCTCCACCTTTTCTGATGATGTTTTTAAAAAATGAACTTCGTTAATTGATTCAGAACATCTGTTACTCAATAGTATCTGTCAATACTTAAAACAAAGAAGGAATCACTCGATTTACCCTTTTTGGATGACTCACAATTATATATAAATAGAATATATTTCTATCAATCAGATATCATGCAAACCCTTTCTATACTAATAGAATAGAACCTTACTCCATTTAATCTAATAAATATTTAATCTAATAAAAGTGAAATTTTTTTTTATAAGTTCGTTGAAATTGAAGAAGTTCTATATTGCTCAATAAATTGACCTATATTTATTTGTCCACTACCACTATGTTACGTAAGAAATCTAAAAAAGGGTTATGATAAAATAAACCTAAAAAAAAAAAAAAAAAATGAAAACTACAAATATCCATTTTTTACGAACGGGATCGAGAATCTTTATTAATTCGACACAAGAAAGGGTTGGGTAAAATTCCGTTTCTTGTGTCAAGGACTAGGAGACGAACAATCTCCCCTAAAATCCTTTGTTCCTCTCATTTATACTTTGGTTTCTATTCTCCGCTTATTTATCTTTTGTTTTGATTCTAGTCAAATATAAAACTATTGATTCATTCTATATCATACCGTTTCAATTTGGATTGAAAAAACAAATAAATAAAGAAGAGTTAAGTAAAACAGTCGCCTTCACAATATACTATGACCAGGAATGCGGTATTAAGTAATTCCCGAAATCCGGTAGAATAAAGAATATAAATAAGCAAAATTTTTTTGATCATACATAATTCCCAACAAAAATTTGTTTATTTTTAGAGCTTGATGTTGATAAATCCGCAGATCTAGAAATTCATTTCGGACAATTGAACCTTCTCAAACTGTTTCTTTTTAAGAACCAAAAAGATTTGTGCCAAAATAACAGATGCCAAGAAGAGCAAAAGACCTTGGACACGTAATGGATCTTGAAGTACTATTTCCGCATCTCCCTGACCAAATCCACCCACATTAGGATTACTCGTTAATGGTTGATCAAGTTTGATGGATTCGCCCTCTGAAACAAGAAGTTCCGGTCCTGGAGGGATAATATCAACCACTTGACGTCCATCCGATGCATCCGCTATGGTTATTTCGTACCCCCCTTTTTCTTTTCGTATTATTTTGCTTACTATACCTGCTGCTGTAGCATTATAAACATTATTGTTACTCTTGCTCCCGTCGGGATAAATCTGACCCCTTCCCCTGTTCCCGCCTACATATATGGGATATTTTAAGAAGTGCACATCTTTCTTAGTAGCGGGGTCCGGGGAAAGAATAGGAAAGGTGATTTCACTATATTTCTGACCAGGAACCGGACCTATCACAAGAATATTTTTTTTAGTGGGACGATAGCTCTGAAAAGACAGATTTCCTATCTTTTCTTTAATCTCGGGCGAAATACGATCGGGAGGGGCTAATTCAAACCCCTCGGGTAAAATAAGAACAGCCCCGACATTCAAAGCTCCTTTTTTACCATTAGCAAGAACTTGTTTCAGTTGCAGATCATAAGGAATTCGAACAACTGCTTCAAATACAGTATCAGGAAGTACCGCTTGTGGAACCTCGATATCCACGGGTTTATTAGCTAAATGGCAATTGGCACATACAATACGGCCAGTCGCTTCTCGTGGATTTTCATAACCCTGCTGTGCAAAAATGGGATATGCATTTGAAAGGGGTGCCTGGGTTAGTATATATATCATGAGCGATACGGAAATGGATCGAGTAATCTCTTTCTTTATCCAAGAAAAGGTATTTTTAGTTTGCATGGTCCAATCATTGATCCCGAAAATTTCTACAATAAAATTAGGTAGGTCGCTAGTATAGTTCCCTATCTATAATTTTGCTATTTACTTAAATATTAAATATAAATAATTTTACTGGAATATTGGAGGAATCCCTTGGATGGGTAGTAAGTACAATTTTGAATGTTTTGCTTATGTACAAAGTAACAAATATTATAATTGGATCGTTCGATCACTTTTCAGTCATTCATTGAATGATAAATCACTACAAGTGAAGGAGATACACGATTTAAATAACGAAAGATCCAATATTTAAAAATTGTATCTAAAATGACTGGAAAAGTAGAAACAAGACCGGATATAATTTGATCATTATGAGCAAATCCAAAATCTTTGTAGACAGAGCCAATCATTAATTCCCAACCGTGGGGCGAGTGGAATCCTATACATAAATCAGTTAATAAAAGAATAGAAAAAGCTTTTATTGTGTCGCTTAAGTTGTATAGGAATTCTTGAAACCAAGAGTTAAGAATAACAAGTTCTTCATTACCTAGAATAGAATAACCACTTAGAATACCGAAACAGATTATATTTGTCGAGAAGTGTAAAATTGTATGGATGCGATCCTCGTTGTGCATCTTGATCAATTGGATCGTTTCTTTGTAGATTTCGATGCGAGGCTTTTGTAAATGTGTTTCCGGGTATTCCTTTATCATTTCGTCCAAACGTAAGAGTTCCTCTAAGTCTATGAATTCTTTTAGAATACTCTTTTCTTGAATATCATTCAAAAAAATTTCGGATTGCCTAGTATTCCACCAATTAGTAAACCAAGATTCCAGACTTTTATTAAATGAGAGAGAGATCCACCAAGGCAAAAATACTATAGATGCAAGATATAGAAGGGAAATTAATACTTTCTTTTTTGCCATTTTTTCGTCTGTGAATTTAAAAATTTTTAATGAACGCACCTCATTCGTCGACTCTATATGATACTAATATTTCTATCAAGCATAAGTTCTATTACAAGTCATCGATGTATTTCCGGATTTTTTTGTGATTCAGTACAGCGGTTAGTCCTTGAATTTAGAAAGAATATAGAATAAGAAAGAGCCCTCTTCAAATTAATAGTAGTCGGATTTCGAGACGAAAGAACTCCCGTTCTATCAAAATATCAAATATTTAGAAAAAAAAATTCTTTACTTTATGATGAAATGTTTTGTTTTGATATATGATGAATCTATCATTTAGATTTGTTACTGAATTGAGTTAAGTGGATTTACATACGCATAAAAAAAATTGTGGACATAAACAATTTAGTTTTAGAATTGTTTCATATACGTTTGCTTTGGCTCGAGTAAGCGTTCTGAAGAAACTTCAGTTAAGTTATGCTATAGAAAAAAAGATGATTCTTGAGTTTTTTATCTCTTGCAAAGTATTCATTCTTCAGTTCCTTTTTTCAAAATACTTCAATTGGTACACGCAAGAAATAGGCCAATTCAGCAGCTTTTTGCTCAATCTCTCGTGGAGTAAAATTCTCATCAGTACGAGTCAAGGGAATGGCTCCTTGTCCTTTTATTTCCATATAAAGGACACGACGAGCATAAATACCCTCTTTAATTTCTATTCTGATGGACTGAATGTCTTTCATAAGGAATCGGAGGAATATGCGACGATTTTTTCCAGGAAATCCCCAACGAAAAATACACACTATGCCCTCTTTTATATCGAATCGATCATAACCACTACCTACATTCCACGAAATTGTGCACCACAAATAGGAGCTAATAAAAAGACCTGCGATCCCATAGAAAGACATCACGATACCTTGTGGAAAAAAAATTATTTGCTGAGAAGGAAGTAAAGATATAAAATTCCTACCAAAATAACTGGACGTTCCAACCAATAAAAACCCTAATGAACCTAAAAAAAGAATAAAGGCCCAACAGAAATTACTTGTTTTTCGAGACCCCGCTATAAGTTCTACCCATATACGTTCTGATCGCCAACTCATACTCTAACTAGACCTAGTTGCATTTTATTGGAATTGGGAGAATAACAAAAATAATTTTTTTTTTTACTTTTTTTTGTTTCCGAAGTAACTCTCATCAACCAGCACTATTATGATGTGAACCTTTAGGGATAATTCATCGAATTTCTTAGATCCAAACTAAAATAATAACATCCCTTTCATATGATTTCCTAATACATATAGATATATTGACTTTACATTTCAGAAATTCTCCCCGATCCCGATCTATTTGAAAATAGTTATAATTCATTTATCATGTTTACACATACATAAGAGCTTATGCCCGAAGGAAGCCGCATATTATACCATATTTTACTAAATAGATATCCGTGTTATGATCCAAGTAAGTCTTGAAAAAAAAATATATATATATAAGATTTGTCCTTGTTGTATCTAAAAAATCTTGTTTTTTTGAACATAAAGAGATAAAGAAGCCATTGCAATTGCCGGAAATACTAAGCCCACTAAAGGCACAAAAATGGAGGGGAGACTGTTGAGAGTTATCATAGAATGGGTACCTCGATTTAATATTTGTACCTGTTATTTATTGTTATATTTATTGTTTTATATTTGAACCTTATCCTTATATTGTTATAAAGATATCTTATAATTCATATATAATTGTTATATTATACTAAGTATACCTAAGTGAGTATATATATACTTAATAGGGATAGGGAGTCTATAAGTATATGTTTTAAGAAATATATATTAATTTAAGAAATATATATTAATTAATAAAATACAATAAATATATAAATAAATGGACCTATTCATCTTTCTACATGTTTCTAATTCATCTTTCTACATGTTTCTACATGAAATATATATATACGATAATCCACCCTTTTTATATTCGTATTAGTAGTTATTATCTTTTCTTGTCTTATAAATTTCATAATTTAATAAAATTTTAAAGTATTTCCTAAAAAC